AGTATCCAATTTAAAAATAGAAAATTCATTAAAAGTTGGTATCAAGCCGTTTTCTCCAAAATGGACTAGATTCTATTGAAAAAGAAATGATCAAAATTGAAGTTATTTTCAAATCCAATTCTTTTATTCCAAATATTCAAAAGTTACTTAAATAAGCGGATAAATTAATTTTTTTTACCTATGTAATTTGGAATTCTATTTTTTTTTTAGTACTATCTATAATGACTGATGAATCAAGAACTTTCAATTAGAACTAAACTAATTCTGTCAATTGATTTTTTCTTACCGTCGTATCTGAAAAAATGGAAACTTAGGTAAGTGTTTTATCAACATATGTAGCAAAAGAAGATATCTAATTTAGCTCTTTCATGCCTACTATAACTAGTTATTTCGGTTTTCTATTGGCTGCTTCAACTATAACCCCAGCTCTATTAATTGGTTTGAACAAGATACGACTTATTTGAAATGAATTGAATGAACAAATTCATAAAAATAAATATTTCTCTTTCAGGTATTCTACGGCCCCTTCCCGTGTCAATTGTTAATTCTTGGTCATTGAGATTCGCGGATTTTTCAGATTAATATTTAGGGATAGATCTTACCTTTCTTTTTATCTCCTCAAACAAATCGAAATGATTGAAGTTTTTCTATTTGGAATCGTCTTAGGTCTAATTCCTATTACTTTAGCGGGATTATTTGTAACTGCATATTTACAATACAGACGCGGTGATCAGTTGGACCTTTGATTGAATAACATTTTTTTTTGATTGACCTCCTCCTTGCAGGAGGAGGTCAAATTCAAGTTGCAATTCAACTGTGTTTTGGTAAGTTTTTTTATTGTGATTCGAAATAACATAAACGGAATCACGCTCTGTAGGATTTGAACCTACGACATCGGGTTTTGGAGACCCGCGTTCTACCGAACTGAACTAAGAGCGCTTTCTTATGCCAGGAGATACGATTGTAAAGAAAAGGATTTTTGCATTTTTGTACCCCCAATGCGTCTTGCATACATTGGTATGCAAAAATGAAAGATTATGTCCGATTTTATTTAATTGATCTCACTCAATTAATCCCTCGTTACCGCCCATAGGAGAAGTAATAGGTAGGGATGACAGGATTTGAACCCGTGACATTTTGTACCCAAAACAAACGCGCTACCAAGCTGCGCTACATCCCTGTTTAAAATTGTTGTACAGTGTCATTGTACAAAATCCATGTCTTGTTTTCCATATCGTTATTTTCCCCTCTATCCATATAGAATTTTCTTGTCATTTCTTCTTTTTGGTTTCATATAATAAAAGAATTATATACATCTGAAACCTAACGTATAAAAAAAGAATGAATATTTATCGGTAATGCTTAGGAAGAAGGGGATCCCCCTTTTTTAGGAACAGGGATAGGAAAATCTCATCTACTGTTCATTATACATATCCGTTTTTGTTAGGAATTCCGTACAAAAAAATACAAATGATCTTGAACTACAGCATCTGACCATATATGTATTACAATAAAGAAGGAGGATTTTCAATGCAAGATATAAAAACATATCTTTCCACAGCACCTGTGCTAACTACTCTATGGTTTGGGTCTTTAGCGGGTCTATTGATAGAAATTAATCGTTTATTCCCAGATGCTTTGTCATTCCCTTTTTTTTCATTCTAGTTATTGATATGCGAAAAAATAAAGAAAATTTGAGATACAATTCTACGCGACGTGACTAAAACTTCGCCCCCCCCTTTTTTCAGTTCTTTAGGATAGGAAGGAAAGAAAAATAAAAAGTGTATTGAACCTCAGCAAAAATCCGGTGGATCTAAGATCCTATTTTGGAGAACAGAAATGGAAAGAGGGTCCAGTGTAAGGTAAATAAAAGCTTCACGAAAGCATAGCATAGAAAAAGATACTTAAATGAAATACTGGGATTAGAATACGAATAATTGATAGTTAGAAAAAATTGTATTACTTACATTATTACTATAGAAATAATATTCTATTAATATTAATTAGAATTACATAAATAATTAGAACGAAAACTTTAGAAATGGAATTTCTAGTTAGTAACTTCTATTGATATTTGATATTGATTTTTTTTCTTTTTTGTTCTTTTCGTCTTCTTAGGTTCGGGTCGAAAATAGAAGAGTTAAGTCGATCAAACAAAAATTCAAAGGAGGTTCATGGCTAAGGGTAAAGATGTCCGAGTTAGAGTTATTTTGGAATGTACAAGTTGTATCCAAAATGGTGTCAATAAGGAATCGCCGGGCATTTCTAGATATATTACTCAAAAGAATCGACACAATACACCCAGTCGATTAGACTTGAGAAAATTTTGTCGCTATTGTCACAAGCATACGATTCATGGGGAAATAAAGAAATAGATCGAACGGAGCACGTGTGTATGATCTTTCAAATCAAAGGAGGAGGAAAAGGAAGAACTTAACATTACCACATATACATATATATATATAATATACAAAATACAAATAAAACCTATTTCGGTCGGATCTGAAATGAATAAAAAAATAGAATTTTAGAGATAAGGAATAAACCATGGATAAATCCAAGCAACCTTTTCGTAAATCCAAGCAATCTTTTCGTAGGCGTTTTCCCCCAATTGAATCGGGGGATCGAATTGATTATAGAAACATGAGTTTAATTAGTCGATTTATTAGTGAACAGGGAAAAATATTATCTAGACGGGTGAATAGATTGACCTTGAAACAACAACGATTAATTACTATTGCTATAAAACAAGCTCGTATTTTATCTTTGTTACCTTTTCTTAATAATGAAAAACAGTTTGAGAGAGCGGAGTCGGTCCCTAGAACTACTGGTCCTAGAACCAGAAATAAATAGATATACTCTTCCATTGATTCAAAACTCTAATTGGAACTCAAGCTCAGATTGATGTTTTGTTCGAAAAAGCCTCAAATCTGGATTTGATTGTTGTGTTATAAGAAACAATAAATAGGGAAAGGAAAGAAGGAATCTTTTTTTTGAAAGATGTTTATTCATTCCTACTACTTATCTAAATTTCTTAATTTATTTTTATCTTCCCGGAGGCCGTTCTCCGGGGAATTCTGTTTCAAGCATTCCTATATATGACTTTAGAATAGAATCCCTTTTATCTTTTATTTGATAATCTTATTGGAAATCATGTAAAGACAATTCTTATTTGATATAGCTATTTGCGCAAGTATTTTACGATTAAGAAGCAATTGCTTTTTGTACAAATTGTGTATTAATCTACTATAACTATAGAATACCCCATTCTCACGAACTGCTGCATTTATCCGAGTGATCCACAAACGACGAAAGTCCCTCTTTTGCCTGCCCCTATCTCGATGAGAGGAAACCAAAGCTCTCATTTTCTGTTGAGTAGCGGTTCGGGTAAGCCTTGAATGAGCCCCTATAAAGGTTGATGCAAATAAACGAATTTTTGTTCGACGTCTCCGAGCTATATATCCTCGTTTAACTCTGGTCATTGAATCAAATTAAACTTTAATGAATAACTAATTGATTTCTCTTCTTTCAGTCATCCTTTTATCCCCCGATTGATTAATAACAAAACGGATTTTTCCGATATATAAAATAGAAATTCCAATGGCTTTTGCTACTATGACCTTCCCAACCACTATTTTTTTTCTTCCAGGTATTTTACCTGGAAATAGGAAATTCTAGCGATTAAATAAAAGAAAAAAAAGTGGGTTCCGTCGTTTCTATGGTTACTTCGTAAACGGTGAGGTCCTCTCTATACACCGGAGCCCCCTCTTTCATTTAATCAAATGTTATTGTGAACTTGTATAGTTCACTCTCCTTGGCTCTACCAATCAATTATACAGTAATAGCTCTTTTCACAAGAAAGGATATCCATACAGTGACGGCATTTAATTATGAAAGTTGGCTAGGTAGCTGACCTTGTTAGTCCGTTCTTTCAAAAATAGGAACATAACCTTTTTACTTCTTATAGTACTATTTCCTCCGCTTAATGGATAACTATTTGCTATGCTACCAATGGGGAATTGCTTCTCATCTCAAATTGAGGTGATTGGATTTGCACCAATGGAAACCATAAATTTCAACTTCATACACAAAAAATATAGGTATATGATAGATCTTCATTTTTTTTTTTTTTAGTTTATTTTTAGATAGTAAATGGCTTTTTCCGCTCTATCTATCCTATTCATTGGTACTGGTGATTGGTACTGGAAAAATTGTTTCATTTGTTCGAACTCATGATCTAAACGAGTCGCACATACACCCTAGTACATGTTCCCCTACGCTGAGGACATCCTCGAAGCGCGGGGGATTTCGTGATATTTCTTATTGGCTGTCTTGTGTTTCTAATAAGTTGTTTAATTGTCGGCATATCATAATATATATAACAAAATAGGTTGGTTTAGATCGATCTTAACCTGATGATTGATGATTATGAATTATTTCCATTCAATATAAAATCGCGGAAAATTCGAATTATGGTTTCAAGCGGAATCATGTATTTACACGGAATCCCCAGTATTTTCATTTTCGACCGCTACAAGATCAACAATTCCATGAGCTTGGGCTTCTTTTGCTGACATAAAAACATCCCTTTCCATGTCTTCGGATATAACCCATAAAGGGTTGCCCGTTCTTTGTACATAAACCTTTGTGAGGGTTTCGCGAAGTTTCAGTAGTTCTTCCGCTTCCAGGATAAATTCGCCTGCTTGCGCCTCATAAAAAGAACTAGCGGGCTGGTGAATCATAACCCGGATAATATTTGATATAACATCATGCATAAACGGTTCTTCTATCTCGCACGATTGGGCTAAAGTAAGGGATAAAAAAACAAGAAGAAAAAAAAACAAATAGAATTGAACAGCCGTACAGGCATCTTTTGTGCATTGCATACGGCTCTGCAATGGAATTTCCTTTCTATTCTATCGAAGAAAAAAAGAGAATCCATCCGATCCAGATCGTTGAATGATCCATTTACCACCCTTCCTTTCGTATTGTAGGAGTAAAAAAATACTATGATGGTTCTGTTGCTTTCTATATTTATCTCGTCTGCGATTTAGCAATCCCAAAGTTTCTTTTTGATATGATCAAATAAGGAAAAATGATCTTTTTTTTTTTTTCATTTTCGCACTCTTTCTTTCGTAACATAAATATCAGAAGGAGACTTCTGGTGTGGAAGAAAAATGGTTTGTGACGCTGAAAATGTACTCCCGACACATAAATAAAATCAAATCGGAAATAACCTTTGTTTCATACTACTATCTCGATACAAAATCTCGTGTTAGGAAAAACAATAATAGTTTGTTCATATCGAACTCGAAGTGCCATGCTATTATTACCTATTATTCACATTCGATATGGCGAAGGCATAGTCTTCTTCTTTTTTTTTTCAAATAAAAACTCATTGGCGCCAAGCGTGAGGGAATGCTAGACGTTTGGTAATTTCTCCTCCGACCAGAATAAAAGATCCCATTGAAGCGGCTAATCCCATGCATATTGTATGTACATCAGGCGAAACAAATTGCATAGTATCATAAATGGCTATTCCTGGTATTACCCATCCGCCGGGGGAGTTTATAAACAAATAAAGATCCTTAGTATCATCTTCTATACTGAGATATACCATGAGACCAACAAGTTGATTTGAGATCTCGCTATCAACTTCTTGGCCTAAAAAAAGTAATCTTTCTCGATAAAGTCGGTTGATTAGGACAAAATTGTATCCCTTTTGAACCGTACGTGCACCTTTGGATGCATACGGTTCAAAAAAATTGCGAAAAAAAGAATCAACGTGTCGATTCCAATCCTATCTCTTTTTTTTTTTACAGATTTCCGTTTTTCTAATGAAAATGAAGGGGTTTTTCTTCTATTTTTCAAAAAAATATGAGTTTTAGCTCCCTTCCCTAAAAAAAAGAATTTACTGAACTTAACTTATTTATTTTTATTGAATTAACCTTCATTGATGTATTGTTTCGTCGAGATTCAAATCACGATGTCATTTTCTTGTTCCTGAATGGGTCCTTTCAATTCTTTTAGGTTCATGTTCTACTCCGGGGAAAGATCTGCCCGAATTCTATTTGCACATATAGGACAAATGATCTCAGTACCATTTCTTTTTGCTACGACTTTTTCAATTCGTTTTATGCCTCCCCCAAACTATTCGATGTATTCATCATACTGGTTGGCATGGCAGTTTGAGATCACCCCTATAATTAAATACTAAGAATCGTCTATGCTACAAGTGGTAATTCTACATATATTACTATTACCAATTTGGTATTTTCTGAACAGAGCCTGGATACTTGATTTTATTAGTCCAAGTCAACCATAAATTCTTCTAATTGATAATATTGATCCTCAATATAAATTAATCTAATTTCACTTCACGCTCCGAATGATTGATTCTTCAATCAATACAATATTTCTTGGGCGAAACAGAGGATATCTCAATCGGGGGAGAAAACGGGTAAATCCCATATGACCCAATATGTCTGACAAGTCGCACTATACGTCAACCCAAACTGCATCTTCCTCTCCAGGACTCCGAAAAGGTACTTTTGGAACACCAATAGGCATTAAATTAAAGAAAAAAATTAAGTACTATACTTCACTTTAATATGGAAACGTAAGAATCAGTTTATTGTCTTCATCATTTTTTTCTGTTTATTCTAGTTTATACATAAATTGGAAGGTTTTTAGAGAAAGACAGAATGAATAAATCAAAATTTGAATGAAGGGACCGACTGTTCGAATAATAAACAAGTATCCATGCATTCGTTCCCACAAAATGGGACCAATGCTCCCATTGCGTATTGGCACTTATCGGGTATAGAATAGATCTGCTTCTCTTTGTTCTTACGAACAGAATTTTTCCGTTATTTTCAACGGAATAGAATAAATAGTAACCTTTTCTCATACAGAATCCGCTGAAAAGTACATAACATAGTATATTCCAATGCGATAAAGTTACATAGTGTCTATTTTTCTTTGATAAAGGGGTATTTCCATGGGTTTGCCTTGGTATCGTGTTCATACTGTCGTATTGAATGATCCCGGTCGATTGCTTTCTGTCCATATAATGCATACGGCTCTAGTTTCGGGTTGGGCCGGTTCGATGGCTCTATACGAATTAGCGGTTTTTGATCCCTCTGACCCCGTTCTTGATCCAATGTGGAGACAAGGCATGTTTGTTATACCCTTCATGACTCGTTTAGGAATAACCAATTCGTGGGGTGGTTGGAGTATTTCAGGAGGAACTATAACCAATCCGGGTATTTGGAGTTATGAAGGCGTGGCAGGGGCACATATTGTGTTTTCTGGCTTGTGCTTTTTGGCGGCCATCTGGCATTGGGTGTATTGGGACCTAGAAATATTCTGTGATGAACGTACGGGAAAACCCTCTTTGGATTTGCCCAAGATCTTTGGAATTCATTTATTTCTTTCAGGGGTGGCTTGCTTTGGTTTTGGCGCATTTCATGTAACAGGCTTATATGGGCCTGGAATATGGGTGTCCGATCCTTATGGACTAACTGGAAAAGTACAATCCGTAAGTCCAGCGTGGGGCGCGGAAGGTTTTGATCCTTTTGTTCCAGGAGGAATCGCCTCTCATCATATTGCAGCAGGTACACTGGGCATATTAGCGGGCCTATTCCATCTTAGTGTCCGTCCGCCTCAACGTCTATACAAAGGATTACGTATGGGCAATATTGAAACTGTACTTTCTAGTAGTATCGCTGCTGTTTTTTTTGCAGCTTTTGTTGTTGCTGGAACTATGTGGTATGGTTCAGCAACTACCCCAATCGAGTTATTTGGTCCCACTCGTTATCAGTGGGATCAGGGATACTTCCAGCAAGAAATATATCGAAGAGTTGGTGCTGGACTAGCCGAAAATTTGAGTTTATCGGAAGCTTGGTCTAAAATTCCCGAAAAATTAGCTTTTTATGATTACATTGGTAATAATCCGGCAAAAGGAGGATTATTCAGAGCGGGCTCAATGGACAGCGGAGATGGAATAGCTGTTGGATGGTTAGGACACCCCGTCTTTAGAGATAAAGAAGGGCGCGAACTTTTTGTACGTCGTATGCCTACTTTTTTTGAAACATTCCCGGTAGTTTTGGTAGATGGAGACGGGATTGTGAGGGCGGATGTTCCTTTTCGAAGGGCGGAATCAAAGTATAGTGTTGAACAAGTAGGTGTAACCGTTGAGTTCTATGGTGGCGAACTCAATGGAGTCAGTTATAGTGATCCTGCTACTGTGAAAAAATATGCTAGACGTGCACAATTAGGTGAAATTTTTGAATTAGACCGGGCTACTTTGAAATCTGATGGTGTTTTTCGTAGCAGTCCAAGGGGTTGGTTCACTTTTGGGCATGCTACGTTTGCTTTGCTCTTCTTTTTCGGGCATATTTGGCATGGCGCTAGAACCTTGTTCAGAGATGTTTTTGCTGGTATTGATCCAGATTTGGATGCTCAGGTGGAATTTGGAGCATTCCAAAAACTTGGAGATCCGACTACAAGGAGACAAGTAGTTTGATACAAGATTGCTCTGGTATCTTTCACCTCTATTTTTTTTTATTTGAATAGGGTACCCGAGAAATATTGACTTGAATCACCTTCTTTTCTTTGATTCTTTCCCTCTTTTTATATGGTATGGTAAATGATCCCACCCAAACGAATAGGTGTGAAAGCTATAATTGTAAACCACGATCGAATCTATGGAAGCATTGGTTTATACATTCCTTTTAGTCTCGACTTTAGGGATAATTTTTTTCGCTATCTTTTTTCGCGAACCGCCTAAGGTTCCGACTAAAAAATGAAATGATTTTTTATTATATCAACTGAAGTAACGAGTCTCCCATATTGGGAGGCTCATTACTTCAACTAGTCTAGTCCCCATGTTCCTCGAATGGATCTCTTAGTTGTTGAGAGGGTTGCCCAAAAGCGGTATATAAGGCGTACCCCGTAAAGCTTACAAGTAAACCAGATATGAAGATGGCGACTAGAGTTGCTGTTTCCATTTTTAGATAATTTCAAGATCACAATGGATCTACGATAAGATCGTTTATTTACAACTATAACGGAATGGTATACAAAGTCAACAGATCTTAACCAATGCTTAAATAAGATTTATGGCTACACAAACCGTTGAGGGTAGTTCTAGATCTAGACCAAGACAAACTACCGTAGGGAATTTATTGAAACCATTAAATTCGGAATATGGTAAAGTAGCTCCGGGCTGGGGGACTACACCACTTATGGGAGTCGCAATGGCTCTATTTGCGATATTCCTATCTATTATTTTGGAAATTTATAATTCTTCCGTTTTACTGGATGGAATTTCGATGAGTTAGGTTCATAAGAACTATGAAGCCTTTGTTTTTCAATAAAAAAAAAATTACTTAAGACTCGGATTTATAGACCATTCTGGTAGTTCGACTGTGGAATTTCTTTGTTTCGGTATTTCCGGAATATGAGCGTGTGACTTGTTATAATTGATCCTATTGATAATACAGAGAATGATCCTGTCATCTCTATCAAGATGATTCTACCCCGTCGGATATTTATTCTAATATCCGGAGCACGGAATATATAGAATAGATCAAGAAAAGAAATATTTGAACTATGATTCATACCTACTATTCAGACCTCGCAACCGGACTCAAAAAAAAAAACAATTTCAGATGGGTATTTCCTATCCAAAATCAAACGATTTTTCTTTCTTTAGACTTATTCATTTTGTCCGAAGGACAGCTCTTTCTATAGATCTTGTTGAGTCATTACATCTACTCATTAAATAAGTGATGATCAAATGGTTTTTACTCAGAAAACCTTTGAATTTAGCTGGGGGCTAAATTTATAAATCATCGTGGTTCTAGTATGAATCTGAGGTTTTAATTGATTCGTAGGGTCTCAACAAGAGAATTCCTAGCATATAGTAAAACAAGAGTCGATCCACATTACGCACAAAAAAAAAACAACAAATTAAATAACAAACAAAAATAGGAAA